TATAAACCGTATTGTTACTTTTTGTCCCGTCGGGATAAATCTGGCCCCTTCCCCTGTTACCACCTACGTATATTGGGTATTTTAAGAAGTGAACATCCTTATTAGTCGCGGGATCCGGGGAAAGAATAGGAAAAGTTATTTCACTATATTTCTTACCAGGAACAGGCCCTATCACAAGAATACTTTTTTTAGTGGGGCCGTAATTCTGAAAAGATAGATTGCCTATCTTTTCTTTCATCTCGGGAGAAATACGACTGGGGGGGGCTAATTCAAACCCCTCCGGTAAAATAAGAACGGCCCCTACATTCAACCCCCCCTTTTTACCATTAGCAAGAACTTGTTTCAGTTGCATATCATAAGGAATTCTAACAACTGCTTCAAACACAGTATCCGGAAGTACCGCTTGCGGAACCTCAATATCCACGGGTTTATTAGCTAAATGGCAATTGGCGCATACAATACGACCAGTGGCTTCTCGTGGATTTTCAAAACCCTGCTGCGCAAAAATGGGATATGCATTTGAAATGGAGGCCCGGGTTATTATATATATCATGAGTGATACGGAAATGAATCGAGTAATCTCTTCCTTTATCGAAGAAAAAGTATTTCTAATTTGCATGGTCCAATCGTTGATCCCGAAAATTTCTACAATAAAATTGGGTAGGTCGCTAGTATAGTTCCCTATCCACGATTTTGCTAATTACTGAAATAATTTGACTGGAATATAGGAGGAATCCTCTGAATGGGTAGAAAGAGTAAGGTAAGTACGACCTGGAATGCATTGCTTAGGTACAAATTAAGAAACATTCTAATTGACTCGTTTTTCAGTCATTCATTGAATGATAAATCACTACAAGTGATGGAGATACACGATTTAAATAAAGGAAAATCCAATATTTGAAAATTGTATCTAGAATGACTGGAAAAGTGGAAACAAGACCAGATATAATTTGATCATTATGAAAAAATCCAAAATCGTTGTAGACATAGCCAATCATTAGTTCCCAACCGTGGGGCGAATGGAATCCGATACATAAATCAGTTACTAAAAGAATGGAAAAGGCTTTTATTGTGTCGCTTAAATTATATAGGAATTCTTGAACCCAAGAATTAAGAAAAACAAGTTCTTCATTACCCAGAATAGAATAAGCACTTAGAATAACGAAACAGATTAGATTTGTCGAGAAGTGCAAAATTGTATGGATATGATCCTCATCGTGTATCTTGATCAATTGGATTGTTTCTTTGTGGAGCCCCATACGAAACTTTTGTAGATGTCTTTCCGGGAATTCCTTTACCATTTCATCCAAGAGGAATAGCTCCTCTAATTCTATGAATTTTTCTAGAATACTCTTTTCTTGAATATCGTTCAAAAAAGTTTCGGATTGCCTAGTATTCCACCAATTAGTAACCCAAGATTCTAGACTTTTATTAAATGAGAGAGTGATCCACCGGGGCAAAAAGACTACAAATACTAGAAATGAAAGATATCGAAGGGGAATAGATGCGCTCTTTTTTGTCATTTTTTCATCTGTGAATTGTCACCTCATTCGTTGACTCTATGCGATCTGATATTTCTATCAAGCATGAGTTCTATTATAAGGTATCGCGCCTATTAATTATTAATTTATTAATCGAGCCCCCGTTTTTTAGTTGTGATTCAGAGGTTAGTCCTTGAATCTAGTGTAGAAAAAATACAGAAATAGAAGAAGAATCCACTTCGAATTCGAATTCAAATGAAGAAATAATAAAAAAATAGATTGTTTCCAGATATCTTAATTGATCAAATATTCGAAGTAATTACTCCCCTTCGATGAATGCCCGAAAGATTCAAATAAAGATTCCAATAATGAATATTTTTCGGATTTCGAAATGAAAGAACTTCCTGCTTATTAAAAAGGAAAATATCGAATATTTCAAAAAAAAAAATTGACAGACATATTTCAAAAAAAAAAATTGACAGACAAAAACAAAAAGGGTTTCGTTTTATATTATGGCCGCTACGTACACGTTTACCTTGCTTTGGCCCCACGAGGCGTTCTGAAGAAACTTTAATTAAGTAAGTTATGCTTATAGAAAAATAGAAAAAAGAGGATTCTTAGGGGTTTCCTCTTGCCGAGAAAGCATTTATTTTGCAGTTTCTTTTTTCAAAATACTTCAATTGGTACACGCAAGAAATAGGCCAATTCCGCAGCCTTTTGCTCAATTTCCCGTGGAGTCAAATTCTCATCAGTACGAGTCAAGGGAACGTCCCCCAGGCCTCTGATTTCCATATAAAGGACACGACGAGCATAAATACCCTCTTTTACTTCTATTCTGATGGACTGAATATCTTTCATAAGGAATCGTAAAAAGATGCGGCGATTTTTTCCAGGAAATCCCCAACGAAAAATGCACACTATTCCTTCTTTTCTATCAAATCGATCATAACCGCTACCTACATTCCATGTAATTGTGCACCACAAATAGGAACTAATAAAGAGACCCGCGATCCCATAGAAAGACATTACGATCCCTTGTGGGAAAAAAATGATTTGTTGAGATGGAAAGAAGGATATCAAATTCTTATCAAGATAACTAGAAATTCCAACCAATAAGAATCCTAATGAACCTAAAAAAAGGATAAAGGCCCAGCAGAAATTACTTGTTTTGCGAGATCCTGCTATAAATTCTATCCATATATATTCTGATCGCCAACTCATACATAGTAGATCCAGTTGCATTTTATGGAATAACAAAAAAAGATTCACTTTACTTTTTTTCCGAAGTAACTCTCATCAACTAGTACTATTCTGATGTGAACTTTTAGTAGTAATTAATCGAATTGGTTAGATATAATAAAATAAAAGCATCCCCTTCATATGATTCCCTATCAATAGCTACATACATCTGGATAGATTTACTTTAATTTCAGACATGAGTTCGGATCCCAGCCTATTTTTTTTAAATTGCTAGAATTCGTTTGTCCATATATCATGTTTACGCATGTATAAGATCTTTTTCATTTATGTTCGGAGAAAGTCACTTGTTATTGTTATACAATATTCTACTAAATGGATATCCTTGTTCGCTAAGTCTTGAAAAAAAACTAGATGAGATTTGACCACATCCGATTTAAAAAATCTTTTTTTTTTGAACATGAAGAGATAAAGAGGCCATTGCAATTGCCGGAAATACTAGGCCCACTAAAGGCACAAAAAGGGAGGGTAAGTTGTTGAGAATTGTCATAGAATGGGGTACCTCGATTTAATATTTGTACCTGTTATTGTTATAAGGATATCTTATAATAATTAGAATTCATATTCTAATTCGTATATTAGTATACTAAGTATATCGAAGTGAGTATATATAATAAGTACCTCGATTTAATATTTGTACCTGTTATTGTTATAAGGATATCTTATAATAATTAGAATTCATATTCTAATTCGTATATTAGTATACTAAGTATATCGAAGTGAGTATATATAATAAGTGCAAGCACGGACTTATTCATCTTTCTACATGAAATAGATGTAAGCACGGACTTATTCATCTTTCTACATGAAATAGATGTATGTATGATAATCCACTTTCTTTATTATTCTTACTTCTTTTATTTTTATTCTTATATTGTTCTTATCTTCTTCTTCTAATTTCTTTTTTAATAAAAAAAAAAGTATCTTAAAAATTCCGGAAAGATTCGTTAGAATCCGACCCAAGAGCAGGAGTTCTTATAAAAAGGTGACTTCTTGGGAGATATAGAAAGATGCAAGATTCTATATTTTCTATATTTTAATTATATACATATAGAAGAGGCGAACAGAACACGAAATTCGTTTTATTTGCCTTGCCTCCTAATTCGAAGAATTCGCTGTTTATGTTGTTGTTTTTTTACCGATATTGCTGATCAGCAATATCGGTAAAAAAACAACAATTATCCCCATTATTCTTTCTACAATTAAATCTTATGTCACCAAATAAAAATTCATTTTTTGGTTTTTTATTTTGATTCTGATAAACTAACTAACCAGTTGTTCGCCACAAAAAAAAGTGGAACTCAAGACTCTACTTGATTTCATTTTTATTGAAAGGAAAAAAGGCGTGGAGCTCAAATAGCTCGCTCAGAACGCCTTTTAAAGGGTTACGTGGTACGATTGGATCGAATAAGCCCTTATGGAATAAATATTCAGCCGCTTGTGAACCTTCAGGTACTGTCTTATTCAATGTTTGTTCAATTACTCTTTTACCCGCAAATGCAATATAGGCATTAGGTTCGGCAATAATTATATCCCCCAACATACCAAAACTAGCTGTTACTCCACCAGTAGTAGGAGATGTAAGAATTGATACATAGAATAACTTTTTATTTGATTGATAATCATATAAAGCAGAAGATATTTTAGCCATTTGCATCAAGCTCAAACTTCCTTCTTGCATGCGTGCCCCTCCGGAAGCACACACTAGAATAAGGGGTAAAGGTTTATTGGTAGCATACTCGATCAAACGGGTGATTTTCTCGCCTACTACGGATCCCATACTACCCCCCATAAACTGAAAATCCATAACCCCAATTGCGACGGGAATCCCGTTTAGTTGACCTGTACCCGTTTGAACAGCTTCTGTTAATCCTGTTTTTTTTTGATAAGAATAAATACGATCTTTATAAGGTTCCTCTTCTGAATGAAATTCAATGGGATCCAGAGAGACCATGCCGTCATCCATCGGATCCCAAGTACCTGGATCAACCGAAAGTTCGATTCTATCTGAACTACTTATTTTCAAATAATATCCACATTGTTCACAAATATTCATTTTTGACTTCAAAAATTTCTTATAATTTAATCCATAACAATTTTCACATTGAACCCACAAATGCCTGTATTTTTGAGTTACATCGAGATTATTCGAACTTTTTCTTATAGTTAAATCACTACCATTCGTACTCGTTTTTATATTGGAACTTTTGCTTTCACCACTATTTCTACTTTCACCACAAATGTAATTATAAATGTAACTGT